AAAGACGCTTACTGTCTACTCTTGATTCAACACACTTCCACTGTAGTGTTCGAGTGGATCCTGCTACTTCCTCTCGAACCATACTATACTAGTATTATTATTTGATCATTTATTTCTCTTGAAATCGGTTTAATTCTTATTTCTACACACGTCTTTTTTTAGGAGGTCGACATCCATTATGTGGCATAGGTGTTACATCACGTACGAAGCTTAATAATATACCACTTCTACGAATGGCTCGTAATGCTGCATCTCTTCCGAGACCAGGACCCTTTATCATAACTTCTGCTCGTTGCATACCCTGATCAACCACTGTACGAATAGCATTTACCGCTGTGGCTTGAGCAGCATAGGGTGTTCCTCTTCTTGTGCCTTTGAATCCAGAAGTACCGGCGGAGGCCCAAGAAACTACCCGACCTCGTACATCTGTAACAGTTATAATGGTATTGTTGAAACTCGCTTGAACATGAATAACGCCTTTTGGTATTCTACGTCCATTCTTACGTGAACCAATACGCCCATTCCTACGTGAACCAATTCTTGGTATAGCTTTTGTCATATTTTATCATCTCATATTTATGAGTCAGAAATATACAAAAAGAAAAGATACGGAGATATCCATTTCATGTTAAAACAGATCCTTTACCTTATTTTTACATATATATATATTTTTTTTTTGAAAGTAAAGTTCTTTTTTAGAAGAATTACCCTTGTCTCTGTTTATGTTTCGGATTGGAACAAATCACTATAATTCGTCCACGCCTGCGAATCAGTCGACATTTTTCACAAATTTTACGAACGGAAGCCCTTATTTTCATATTTTTTATTCCTTACCTTAATTCTGAATCCACTTCTTGGAAGAGAATAAGTCTCTTGAATTTTTTTTGAACTTCGAATTGTATACCCATGGTTAAAAAAATAACCTAATCATTCGAATCTTTGTTGCGAAGTCGATAAATTATACGTCCCCTGGTTGAATCATAACGACTTACTTCAATTTTTACTCTATCTCCCGGTAGTATCCGTATAAAACTGCGGCGGATCCTCCCTGAAACATATCCTAGAATTAGATCTTCATTATCTAAACGGACCCGGAACATACCGTTGGGAAGTGATTCAGTAATTAAACCCTCATGAATCAATTTTTGTTCTTTCATTCCAGGTAACCTCCTTGAAGTATCAACTAATGGAGGAATAGTTATATAACTCACTTTTCCTCTCTATTTTACAAATAGGAAGTTAGAGATCAAATTCGGATACCAGAGGTGGAAGATTACCATATATAACACAAAATTTCTCCTCCAATTCTTTCTAGTCGAGCTTCTCGATCTGTTATTATACCTCGAGAAGTAGAAAGAATTACAATTCCCATTCCACCCAAAATCTTAGGAATTCGTTGATAGTTGGAATAAATTCGTAAGCCGGGCCGGCTGATACGCTTTAAAATGGTTCTAGTTTTATATATTCCTTTTCTGGTTTTTCTATGTCGCAGAGTTGAAACCAAGAAATATTTGTTACTCTCCTGATGTTTCCGAACGTTTTCAATAAAACCTTCTCGTAGAAGTATTTTAATAATGTTTTCGGTGATATTTGTAGATGCTATTCGAACCCTTCCTTTTTTATCCGTGTCAGCATTTCTTATAGAAGTTATTAGATCGGCAATAGTGTCCCTACCCATGACGAACTAGAATTATAGGTTCCTCCTAATTTTGATATAATCAACATGTTTCCTTTATTTTCTTTTTTTTTTTTTTTAAGTATATACGTGAGACACAATCTACTAATTTGATCTATTTGATCTATTTCAGATACCCTATACTATATCATAGTCTCATCTACTACTATTTATAATACTTCGGGAGCTAATGAAACTATTTTAGTAAAATTTAACTGTCTCAATTCTCGAGCGATCGCACCAAAAACTCGAGTTCCTTTTGGATTTCCTTCTTGATCAATGACAACTGCAGCATTGTCGTCATATCGTATTATCATACCGTTTTCACGTTTGAGTTCTTTACATGTACGTACAATTACAGCTCTAATTACTTCTGATCTTTCTAGAGGCATATTGGGAACTGCTTCTTTGATTACAGCAACAATAACATCACCAATATGAGCATATCGGTGATTACCAGCTCCTATGATTCGAATACACATCAATTTTCGAGCTCCGCTGTTATCCGCTACATTCAAAAGGGTCTGAGGTTGAATCATATCATTTTTATTTCAATCTGTTATTTCAATGCAAAAGTATGAAAGAAAAAAAAGAAATATTGTCCGTCCAGAAATAAATAAACCTGCGGTTGTTTTTTCATCCCCAATACCCCTTTTTTTTAGTTCTACATCTCTATCCTGAAATAAGAAATTGAGTTCGTATAGGCATTTTGCGCGCAGCTATCTCAATAGCTGCTCTAGCTACAGTTTCTGATACTCCACCCATTTCATAAAGTATTCGACCCCGTTTAACAACGGATACCCAATATTCAGGGGATCCCTTCCCCGAACCCATACGTGTTTCCGCGGGTCTTACTGTAACAGGTTTGTCGGGAAATATACGTACCCATATTTTTCCACCACGACGCGCATATCGTGTCATTGCTCTTCGCCCTGCTTCTATTTGTCTAGCTGTAATCCAAGCAGGTTCAAGTGCCTGAAGAGCGTATCTGCCGAAACAAATATGATTGCCTCGACAAGATATTCCTTTCATTCTTCCTCTATGCTGTTTACGAAATCTGGTTCTTTTGGGGTTATAGTCGATGGTTGTTTCTTAATTCCATCTCTACTGCAGAACCGGACATGAGAGTTTCTTCTCATCCAGCTCCTCGCGAATGAAAGGATTCAAATTCAATAAAATAATATTATAGATACACATTAATAGATACACATTAATAGATACACATTAATAGATAATACACCAAGTAATGGCTTTTATTGATATTTAATTTCTTACATAAGAAGGAAGATGTAGATACAAGATATACAATACAGCTAGACGTGTGTGTACATTTATGTATCTTTATAGATAATGTAATGTTTCTCTTTTTTATTTTTATAACATGACGAATCCTTTCCTTATTTTTTTTTTTTACCTCTATCGAATTACGACAAAAGATTGTAATCCAATAAATAGAGGTTTCGCGGGCGAATATTTACTCTTTCCTGTTTCATTCGAAGGTTCAATTCATAACCTCTCAGAATAAATCAATTTTTTCTTGGTCCGTTCCGCCATCCCACCCAATGAATTATTAGGATTCGTTTTCAATAGAAGCCTATGCAGTCACAGGTTCTGTCGTTCCCATAGCTTCTCCATTAATGGTTAGGTCCGAACTTTGCAATGGAGCTTCCAACAAAATTCGTTCCCAAGTCAATTTCCTCAGTTTTTATTAACCTGAAGGCTCTTTTTTATTTTATTCTATTTTAAATTATTTCATTTTAAAATTCTTATATTTATAATTATCTTACTTATATTTATAATTATCTTATCAGTATTGATTATCAGTATTGATGCTTTATCACACTGCCTTTTATGACGTGATTCATAGACCATACATATTGGAATCATATATCATTGATATTTTTGTTCTTTCTTTCTATCATCCTTCCATTTATCCACATCCCTTTATTTTCTTTTTTTTTTTTTTGCTTTACAACCCATAATCAGATCTATTTTTTGTTGAAAGAATTTCAGTTGCTACAACCATATGATAGATCCACTCATTCATATAGTGACTGTTTCTTGGGATCTCGACAATACGAAGCAATAAGTTGGTTATTAGTTTATTTTATATAATTACAAAGTTTATAGCAGGGGTCTGTTTTTTTTTTTTTTTTTTTTTGAATCCCAACTTGAAACTATAAAGAAAAAACTAACGAGTCACACACTAAGCATAGCAATTATACCAAATGATCAATCGAATTTATATTTAACCTTATAGAATTAGAATTGTTCATTTTTTTATTTTTAACGAAAAATGAAAGAGTTTGTCATTTTTTGTTTTATCACTGGACAGAATGGGAAGACAAGGTTGATTATTCCTCGTCTACAAATATCCAAATTTTTATACCTAATACTCCATAAATAGTTCGAATTGTATAGGAACAATGATCAATTTTAGCGCGAATTGTTTGTAGGGGAACTCTACCCTCTCTGATCCATTCAACACGTGCAATTTCTTTTCCGTCGATACGGCCTGCTATTTGCACTTGAATTCCTTTTGTATCTGTTTGTTCAGTTAATTCAATAGCTTTTTTCATTGCTTTTCGAAACGAAACTCTATTTTTTAATTGTAAAGCTATATATTCTGCAAGAATATTAGGTTGTCCATAAGGTTTTTCAACTCTTGTGATAGCAATGTTGAGTCTCCGGTTTACAGAATGAAACTCCTTTTGTACATTCATCTGTAATTCTTCGATTCCTCGTGTTTGCCCCTCTATTAATAAATTTGGGAATCCAATATAGATTATGACTTGGATCAAATCGATTTTTTTTTTAATTGTTATACGTGCAATTCCTTCGAAACCTGAGGATATTTTCCTTTTTTTTTGTACATAGTTCTTGATACAATTCCGTATTTTTGCATCTTCCTGTAGGCCCCCGGAATAATTTTTTGGTTGTGCGAACCAAAAGGAATGATGACTTTGAGTTGTACCAAGTCTGAAACCAAGTGGATTTATTTTTTGTCCCATATTTTTCTATTCTATTTTATTTTTCATCCATATTTTTTTTATATGAATCTAAATCTTAGATTGATCTAAAAATGATTTAGATTTATCTTTTAATACAATTGTTATATGACATGTCGGTCTTTTTATCAGATAACTACGTCCTCGAGCCCGCGGTCTTAACTTTTTCACAATAGTACTCCTATTGGCTTCGGCTTTACTAATGAATGAATCAGCTTCCTTCAAACCCATATTATGATTAGCATTTGCCGCTGCAGAATAAACCAATTTGAGAATGGGATAAGATGCTCGATAAGGCATGAGTTCCAGTATCATAA